CTTTATTCTCGTCCAATTAGTTCTTTAAAAGATCTATCAGATTATAGAGTCGTCCAATTAGTTCTTTAAAAGATCTATCAGATTATAGAGTGACTTATTTGATCAGTGAATATGTGATTCATACTTAAACTTGGAATCGATTCACACCACAAAAATTATTCCATTTTGCATATCATAAAAAAAAAGATTTTGATGACTATTCATCTTTGATATTTTTTTATTATATGTATACGGGTTCATCTTTTCTGTAGTTTAAATAGAAGGAATCCTCGATCAACGGAGTCAACTCTATTCGTTAGAACAACTTCCATTTAGTCTCTGCACCTATCCTTTATGTTTATTTTTGCTTTCTGAAGCCCTTATTGTTTTGTTTGTTTTTTCTGAAAACAAAAAAGGATTTGGCTCAGGATTGCCCATTTTTTATTCCGGGGTTTCTCTGAATTTGAAAGTTATCACTTAGTATGTTTCCATACCAAGGCTCAATCCAACCAAGTCCGTAGCGTCTACCAATTTCGCCATATCCCCTTTTGTTTTGAGACTGGGATCTCGTTGGGATTTGGATCCCATCCCCTTCTTTTTCCTTTGTTCATTTATTTATTCTGGATCCGAGGACGTTTACGTTTAATTCTTTCGGTAGGCACTTCTATTTCTATAGAGTCTTCTATTTATATATATAATATAGATTTTGTTTGATCTCTTATCTATTTTCTAGTTTCTTTCATATCATGGTAGTATTTTTATTTATATTTAGTCCAATCGAAAATGATTCTATCATTGATGTATCCGCAATTCAATATGGATGGATATATACCACATATAGATGAATGCCTCTTTTATTCTTATTTTTTCTATTTTAAATACTCAAACGATCGATTCTTTTCTTTTTTTTTCATCCCTTCCTTATCGTTCTGAATTAAAACAGAGGAATGTCTCATTGTATATACTCTGGATTGTATCCTTACTTAATCTTATCCTTATCTTTTCCTCAGGACCATCCCTATAATCCCTATATAAATATAATTAGAATATATAATAAAGTTATTGATATACCCTATTACCATCATTCTACTAATTGTTATTAAGATTCTCTGTATCTATAATCTAAAGACTAAAGAAAGAAAATCTAAAGACTAAAGAAAGAAGTCTTTTTTTTTTTCATTCTTTCGATTATAGTGTGTAAAATAGTATTTTTCAATTTTGTTTAATTGGGAGAGATGGCTGAGTGGACTAAAGCGTCGGATTGCTAATCCGTTGTATGAGTTATTCATACCGAGGGTTCGAATCCCTCTCTTTCCGTAACTTCCGTTCATGTACTTGATTGATTTATTTATTTTTTCAAATTTTGAAAATCTTAGTTAAACATGTGGAATAGATAAAATCCTAAGAAAATTTGAAAATGAACCAAGGAAAACCTTTTTGGATTTTATTCTTCACGTCCAGGATTACGCCCCGGATCATTAGATAGGAATCCAAAGATAAAGAGAGAATCTGATTAGTTCTAACTAATTAATCGAATTCGAAAGAACTATAGAATTAGAAATAGAATATAATAGAATATATAGGATAGATAGAAAATAGGGAAGTGTAACAAAAAGAATTTCAAATGTCATGTGAATCCAAAATCAAAAACAAAATTTGACTATCTTCAAAATATTTAAGATTTACTATCGAATAGAATAATATTTGAATTGTATTCGAATTTAGAATTGTGATAAAGAAATCGAAATTCTATATCGCTATATAAATCGTTATATTCTATACTATTAATTAATATGCAATATTTAATATTGCAGAAATTATGGATTCTATTCTTTTCTATATTTATAGAGACACTATACTATAGTGCTATAGTGTATTGAATTCCTCTGCATAGAAAATGTCTATTATCTATTTATTATGTGGGCCCGCTTAGCTCAGAGGTTAGAGCATCGCATTTGTAATGCGATGGTCATCGGTTCGATTCCGATAGCCGGCTTTTTCCTATATTTTCATTTTTTTTCTTCAATTTTTCAAAAATTGATAATCTCTCTTTGAAATCAAAATAGGAAAACTTACTATTTTTTTTTAAGAGGAAGGGTTGTCTAATATCACTCCTACTCCATGAGTTGATAATTAAAGGGGTTACCTGGAATGAAAGAACAAAAATGGATTCATGAAGGTTTAATTACTGAATCACTTTCCAATGGTATGTTTCGGGTTCGTAGTGACTTTTCAACATTCCTCTCGTTCGGATACAATCGGAGGTTAAAAATTTCAAGAGACTTATTTTCTTTTCTTCGAAGGAGTAGATTCAAAATTAAAATTAAGGAGTAACAATGTCTCGTTACCGAGGACCTCGTTTCAAAAAAATACGCCGTCTGGGTGTTTTACCGGGACTAACTAGCCAATTTAAAATGCTCAGATGTACTAGTAAAAGAACCACGCCCGGAAGTGATCCTAGAACCCAATCACGTTCCGGGAAAAAATCTCAATATCGTATTCGTTTAGAAGAAAAACAAAAATTGCGTTTTCATTATGGTCTAACGGAAAGACAATTACTTAAATACGTGCATATCGCTGGAAAAGCCAAAGGGTCAACGGGTCAGGTTTTACTACAATTACTTGAAATGCGTTTGGATAACATCCTTTTTCGATTAGGTATGGCTTCGACCATTCCTGGAGCCCGACAATTAGTTAACCACAGGCATATTTTAGTTAATGGTCATATAGTAGATATACCAAGTTATCGATGCAAACCTCGAGACATTATTACTACAAGAGATGAACAAAAATCCAGAACTCTGATTCAAAATTATCTTGATTTATCTCCCCGTGAAGAATTGCCAAAACATTTAACTCTTCACTCATCCCAATATAAAGGATCGGTCAATCAAATAATAGATAGTAAGTGGGTCGGTTTAGAAATAAATGAGTTGCTAGTCGTAGAATATTATTCCCGTCAAACTTGAACCTAACTAAAATAAAACAACATAAGGTTCGTAGAATTTTGCCCCCCTTTATTTTATTTGGCGAAGTAAAGCGCTAAAGTAAGGGAGCTTGACATGATATGTATTTCTCTCCTTCATGTATCATAAATGGATCGAGTGAGTATTTTCATGCTCTTGGTTTCTCTCTTCATCTTCGGATTCCTATCTAATGATCCAGGACGTAATCCTGGACGTGAAGAATAAAAAAAAAATAAGAAAGTTTTCGTTGCTTAATTTCTTTTTATTTTATTTATTATAATTCTAGATATTATGCTATGATAAAAAAGTACTTGAGATTTTCTTTCGAATTCGAAAGAAAATCTCAAGTCATCAGAAGAAACGGAAAGAGAGGGATTCGAACCCTCGGTAAACAAAAGCCTACATAGCAGTTCCAATGCTACGCCTTGAACCACTCGGCCATCTCTCCTAATCTTATGATTATGACCCAGAAAACGAGTAAATAGCGAGTCATTCATCTTATTGCAGGCTTCATCTTATTGCAGTATAGGTATCCCTGATCAATTAAAAAAATGAACAATAGAAAAAAAAATAGAAAACGTTTCATGAAATGAAAGAAGGGTCCTCCTTCGGGGTTCGATGGATAAAAAAATATTTTTTAAGTAGCCTTTTTCTGTTCTGATATTTATACCGAACCGAATTAAACCAAGGAATTGGAACGAATCGTCTGATGGATTCATATTTTATATTACAGTTAGACAGTGTTTATATTTATAATATATAAACATAAACAAAATAATATATAAACATAAACAAAATTTTATAGGAATAAACAAAGGAATTTATAAACATAAACAAAATTTTATAGGAATAAAAAAGGAATTTAAAACCGTTTTCTTTCCAGTTTCAGAACTACTTACCTCATAGATCTATTACAAATTCTAGAATTATACTAGGGGTTTTGGAATTTTGATTGTATAGTGTATTTTTATCATATATCATATCATAAAAAGGTTAGATTATTCAATTTCCTCTTTGGATCATAATCTAATCAAAACTAACTCCTCAAGTTATCCTTATCCTAATTTGTTTTGTAGGAAAAATTCCTTGATTCTTCCACTTAGATGAAATAGAACTAGTTCTCTTCATTGGTATACTACTCCATTAGTTTAGCTGAAATCCAATTGGATTCAAACCTTTCTTCCTACCGATTCCTGTCAAAAAGAAACAATTTGAGTGGACGGGAAGGTCCACATCTTTTTTTTAGAATGAGTCTGTTTTTATGTTATTTCGTACTGTAAATTCCTTTTTTGTGGGATTCTTTTCCCCCGAGAGGTAATGCGAAGAATTATCGAATGGATTGTTAACTATGCCTAGATCGCGGATAAATGGAAATTTTATTGATAAGACCTTTTCAATTATAGCCAATATCTTATTACGAATAATTCCGACAACTTCAGGAGAAAAAGAAGCATTTACCTATTACAGAGATGGTGCGATTTGATTTTTTTATTGATTTTTTGAATTTCTTTATCATTCTCAGTCTTACGAGAAAGCCATATGATTCATTCGGGATAGTATGATTCATTCGGGATAGAAAGAAAACAATTATTTAAATAAATTAAACCTACGCTTGTTGAAGGTGAAGTTTGAAAATGAAACAACCCCTTCTGTCGTGTATCCTCGGTTGATGCAGCCTCAGACCCTTTCATTTTGATTCGAGTCTTAAGCGAAAGGTTAGACCTATGGGTTCTGTATTCCAGGTCAATCCCACTCTACTAGTACCAATGGGCGGCATAGGGGAAGAAGCGCTACACCTAGGAATCAACAACATAAAAACTTTGTTATAAATTACCCCCTTTCCTTATCGGGATCGGGACTACCAAGAATGGTTGGGACAACAAACATCCATCTCGTTCGTACTTTGGATACCCATATAACCATCGAAGACCGTTGAAGTGACTAATTCCTGAAAATAGGGGGCGTTGAGAACAAAGAAATTGTTGGAGTTACCTTTTCTATATAGCACCAACCCCCTTGGTGTTAATAAAATACCTCTTGCAGAAGGGTTGGCTA